AATATCAGCATAGTGGATATAATAATAATTCAATGGGTTAGGTTCACTTACTTTTTCTTTTGTTGATTTCGAATCTTTTATTTTTTATTTTTTTTTATAATGTAAAGTCAAATAGAAATGGTTGCCGATTCAAAAGAAAATTTATCCCTAGTATTACTTAGTATTACTATACTATAACTTATTAGAATGAGAACTTATGCTAATTCATTCATTTTTAGAATTATACGCTTTCTTACTTTTTGATATTACAAATATCATTGATATTACAAATATCAACAGTCTCACTATTTTCTCGTAAAATATGAATACTCCCACGATAGTTTTAGGATAAAAGCCCCTTATCGGATTTGAACCGATGACTTACGCCTTACCATGGCGTTACTCTACCACTGAGTTAAAAAGGCCTCTTTCATTTTATTCCTTAAAAAACCAATATAAATAGATTGAATTATAACATATTTATAGATATATATTTTATTTTTATAGATATATATTTTAAGATATATATTTTATTTTCATAATGGCTTATTCCCCAACGAAAAATTGGATTTACAGCAATTTTATTTACCTAGTGCATTATATTATAATTATATTATAGGGTAACCTAGTAAATATAGGGCAAATCAAAAAGGTCTTTGACATTGGATTAATACATGTACCTACTAATTCAACATAGATTCGAGATATTTTAGATATTTTATTGAGTCGTTGATGGAGAGATTCGATGAACAAAATTCTTAGAAAAAAGTCCAAATCATAAATATAAATTCTAAATCGAAATTATAGTAGATAATAAAAAATAGATTTATATAGAATATCGATTCTAATGAATGATTCAGGAATAGACAAAAAATTCTATGGAATCATGAAAGCCGAAAAAATACTTCGGATCTAGTCAGACCATATCATTCTATTGTATATTGACAATTTCAAAAAACTGCTCATACTATGAGCATAGTGTGCTGGTGGTCGGGCAAATAGGCCCCCATCGTCTAGTGGTTCAGGACATCTCTCTTTCAAGGAGGCAGCGGGGATTCGACTTCCCCTGGGGGTAAGGTATTACGAAAGGAAAAATGGATCAGAGATTCTCAGTAAGCTCAGAACAGAATTGATTCTTCCTGGGTCGATGCCCGAGCGGTTAATGGGGACGGACTGTAAATTCGTTGGCAATATGTCTACGCTGGTTCAAATCCAGCTCGGCCCAATAATTCGCTAATCCACACACATGAAATGATATAACCCCTTTGTTCTCCAGAAATGCCCGATACGAAAGAAAAAAAGGAAAATTGTTGTCCCACCCGCTATTTTTTGTTTGGCTCGTTTCTTTTCCTTTTTTCAAAAAAATTATGATCTTGCTGATGATCTAGATTCATATCATGATCTGTAAGTATAAAGTCTAAGAAAAAAAAAAAAGAGGTTTTTTCTTTCCATTACTTTATGATTTTTTTTCATTGAAAGAACGATTATCAATCGATTTGGAAATTAAGTAAAGGATTACGAGTAATCCTTGCTGTTCGCATTAAAAAGCATTGATATGTAGATTCCTCACGTCTCTGTTACAAGACGACAATTCTAATCTAAATTCTAAATATAAAGTCTTTGAGTGAAATCATAAGACTATGTATACCATATACTTTATTTCCCTGGGATTGTAGTTCAATTGGTCAGAGCACCGCCCTGTCAAGGCGGAAGCTGCGGGTTCGAGCCCCGTCAGTCCCGACGGATCAAAATGTAATAAAAAAAAAATACATAAATTCTCTCTCCTTTTTCTGTAAAATGTAAAAAGAGGACAAATAGCATAATGTCATTCCCAAGGGATCCTTCTTAATTTTTCTATTTTTTTTTTTCTTCTATACCTTTGTTTGTAACCAATGTAAGCGTAAAGCCGTTTAGATGAGACTTCATCAAATGAGAAAGCAGTCGTTTATAGAAAAGAAAGAATGGAAAAAGTGATAAATAAAAAAGAAAGTCAAGAAATTTTTGATTCGGTATGGATAAAGGATCTTCCTATGTTATACTATTTAATTCTCGACGATGAATCGATTTGATAGTTCAGATATTGTTATTCATGATATTTCATTTACAGGCGAAAGAGTTATCATCTCTATTATCATCTCTATGGGATTAAATCCCGAGTTATTGCGAAGTAAAGAAAAATAAAATAAATAGTGAGATTATGGAAGTCAATATTCTCGCATTTATTGCTACTGCACTCTTCATTCTAGTTCCTACTGCCTTTTTGCTTATAATATACGTAAAAACGATAAGTCAAAGTCAGGGCGATAAAGTTGAATGAAACTTGATTTCTTAATTCTTGTCAATGATTAATGATTGAAGAAAAAAAAAAAAATGAAAAATAAAAAGGATTCCAATTCTTAAATGAAATGAGCGGACTAGAATCAACAGTATTCTATGAGATCCGATAGTATGAGTATGGTAGAAAGAAATAGGAATCTTTCTACCATACTCTCTATTATATTATTGTTATGCAGTGTATTTGTACTGGATAACGATGTAGGCGGCTTAATATAGATCAATCTACAATCTAAATACGTATTTTCCTACATGTATATATGAATTCTCGAGATGTATTCACTTAATTGAATATTTAATAACCGAACCGCTTTCTTTTCTCTTTAAACAAGGGGGGAAACAGAACAAATAAAAAGGCAAATAGAAAGATTAAAAAGGTTTCCACTCTTCCGCATTGGCTAGATCTGTAACACTGTTAAGAGCGGGGTTTATCAAAATAGAAATTTATAGAAATTTTAGGAATAATTTGGTTAGAAACGGATTTCCAATCATTTGTATTCATTCCTTATTTGTTTGATTGAAATGATATTATTCGTATTTTTTTGATTATTCATATTATTCATATTCATATATAGAATAGAATATAGAATATAGAATAGAAGTCATATATATATATATATATAAATATATGAAATAATTATAGAAAGTTCTTATTCATATTTCATAATTTCATATATAGGATTATTGTTATTGAATATATATTTGATTATTCATAGACTACATTACTCTACTAGAATTCAATATAATTCAATATAATATGGAAATGCAGATAATTTTATCTAAAATAAAATGAATTCTAAAATAAAATGAATAATTAATAAGAAGAGTGAAATCTTTGCCAAACAATTTATAAAACAATTGATGCAGTTTGATTCATCAGTTCAATTCGTAGTACCTCGACTCTAGAGTCCACTTCTTCCCCATACTACGAGTGAAAGGGAAAATGTAAAGACTACCATTAAAGCAGCCCAAGCGAGACTTACTATATCCATGTTAATTCTATCCCCTATCTCTATGAATATGAAGGAATTATTATGAAGGAATTATTCCATTATTATTCACTAATAATAGTCGAATTATTGGCACAGAGTCAAAAAGGATTTTGCTACATACCAGTGATGAAACGATCTAATAAACCCAATTCAATTCTAATAAGTTAGTATATGATTTGTAGTAGAATCGGTAAAGATTAAGTACAAGCAAAATAAGCAGCGCCGCTTTTGGAAGTATCAAGAAAATTTTTCTAACATGTAGGAACCATAACATGTTTTGTTGTGTTTCATTAACTCAAACGTCTAAAAAAGATAGAATCAAGATGGATCGCTATTTATTACATACCCCTCTTTTTTTCCATTTGATCGAATCTGTACCTTACCTTCTCTCCATTCTCTATGTAAAACAATCGTAAGACAGTCTAGTCAAGAACGGAATAGGAATTCCCTAAAAGAACTTGGTTTTTTTTTAGATAAAAAATCTAAAAGTAAAAAAGGCCAATTAATCCATTCAATCAATATAATTAGTATTGATTGATTGAATGCCCCAGTACTCAGAGATTTTTATGAGTCTGTAGACAAAATACCTTACGCCGTTTCTGCAATTACTAATTAACTTCCTCTTGAGTATTCACTCTACTTTAAGATCCAATCAGTAGACATTACATTAGTAATGTAAGGGCTATCAGATGAAGGTTTATCAATTCCCCACTACTAGAAACTTGCAAACTTGCCTTGAATCCGAGACGAAAGGATTTACAGCACTTTAGAGGAAAGAACTTTCAGATGTTTAGAATCAAGCAAGTATCAAGAATCCTTTTCTTACGTTAGGATTACGTTGAGGACAAATTTGGCAAGTTAAATCAGCAAAACAATAGGGGTATTTCGAAGCTTTTGTTGATCAGGCGACACCCGGATTTGAACTGGGGAAAAAGGATTTGCAGTCCCCCGCCTTACCGCTCGGCCATGCCGCCAAGACGATACAAAATAGCTGAAAATATCCCCCTTTTTCTTTTTAGATTGAGTTGAGAAATCAAAAGTGGCTTTTCAGTCACAAAAGCAAAAATTCAGGACAAATCGGGACCATTAACTATGTGACTGTGAATTCATGAACGATTCTCGGATTTTAATCTACAATTTATAAAATTATAAAATTGTCTTTCCCTAATGATATAAGAAATCAAAATTAATACATAACTAATCAAGATTCAAAAAAAAAGAAAGTCTTCTCAGTTCAGTTATAGTTATATTAATATTATAATAGCAATTATGCATATATGTAAACCCCAGAACCTAAATTGTTTTACAGATATCTAATCAAATATCTTAACTGTTCTGTATATGATTTTTGTCTATAGAAAATAGTAACTTTCATAGAACACGACATAGGCTGTCCCGAATAGAAATTCAATAAAGGCGGAGATATGTATAGATAGCTCGAGTCATATCTGAACATGTTTAATAAATACAAGTTTTCTTACGCACTTAAATCATATTATATGAATTAGATTATATGAATTAGACTAAAAAATTAGGTAAAAGCGCCTCCTTTATATTATATGCGAATCTTTTGTTTAACTGAATCGATGAAAAATGAAATATTAATCAACTTTTTCGTTTTTCTGATTATTATGTCTTTCTCTCATCAAACAGACCAAATTCGGAATACGTTTATTTTGCTGGTATCTAATCGGA